AATGAGATGCCTGATTAAAGGATTATCTTGATAGGGTAAATAAAGTAACAAAAATTACTCTCATTATATAAGATAGAATCAAACTATCGCCTTTAATATCAAAAACTAATGTGCATCTCACACCCTTATATAAAAAGGTAAGCTAATTTAAGCTAATGGGTTCATATCCCATTCATGGAGGTTCTAATCCACCCCTTTTTAGTGTACAACAACTCTATAAAACTTCTATTCCTGTCATTATTAATGATAGGAACGATCTTGTCCATTTCTTCAAACACCTGATTAGGGATCTGAATAGGACTAGAGATCAACTTACTTTCCATTATTCCATTATTAACAGATAGCAAAAACATAGTAATTAACGAATCATCAATTAAATACTTTATTATTCAAGTTATACCATCAACAATGTTATTAATTTCAATTTTGTTGATTCAAATAAAATACATAATTTGATGAGAAAAAGAAAATATTCCATCAATGATAATTATGTCAAGAATAATAATAAAAATAGGTGCTGCTCCATTCCACTTCTGATTACCAGAAGTAATAGGATCAACAAGATGAATAAACTGTTTAATTTTGTTAACATGACAAAAAATTGCTCCAATAATAACATTATCCTACTGTATTAAAATAGGAAGATTCACTTTTACAGTAATTTTAATAGGAATTATTGTTGGAGCAATAGGAGGATTAAATCAAACATCATTACGTCAAATTATAGCATATTCATCAATTAGACATCTAGGATGAATAATCAGATCAATGGTTGTTAGAGAAAATGTATGAGAATTATACCTTTACATTTATTTCTTACTAAACATTGCAGTAATTATGATATTTAGAAGTATAAAATTATTCTTCTTAAATCAAGCTTATCTGTCAGGAAATCTAAGAATAGAAATCAAATTTTTAGTAATATTATCACTCCTATCATTAGGAGGACTTCCACCTATGTTAGGATTCTTACCAAAATGAATTGTTATTCAATCACTAATCGATAACAACATAACAACAATTATGTTTCTCATAGTAACATTCACAACTATTACATTATACTATTACATACGAATTAGATTTTCAGCAATTATTCTGTCACATATAGAAAACTCATGATTGGTAAGAATCAAAATCAATAAGTCAAAAATAATTTTATCCGCAATAACAACAATTTCAATACTTGGATTAATTTGTACTTCAAGCCTTATGCTATTTTATTAAGGCTTTAAGTTAATAAAACTAATAACCTTCAAAGTTGGAATTAAAAATTATCTTTTAAGCCTTAGTAAAATAGCATTTTACACCTCCAGAATTGCAGTCTAGAATCATAAATGAATATAAGGCCACAAATTATGATAGGAGAGAAAAGTTCTCATAAATAGATTTACAATCTAACACCTATAAATTCAGCCATCCTATCGCAAAAATGACTATTCTCAACAAATCATAAGGACATTGGAATTTTATATTTTATGTTTGGTGCATGAGCAGGAATAATTGGAACATCAATAAGAATAATTATTCGAGCTGAATTAGGCCAACCAGGATCAATAATTGGAGATGATCAAATTTATAATGTTATCATTACAGCCCACGCATTTGTTATGATTTTCTTTATAGTTATACCTATCATAATTGGAGGATTTGGAAATTGACTTGTACCACTAATAATTGGAGCACCAGATATAGCATTTCCTCGAATAAATAACATAAGATTCTGATTATTACCACCATCATTAATCCTTCTCCTCTCGTCTTCTATAGTTAATAGTGGAGTAGGTACAGGATGAACAGTACACCCACCACTAGCAGGAGCAATTGCACATGGTGGATCCTCTGTAGATTTAGCTATTTTCTCGTTACACCTAGCAGGTATTTCATCAATTCTAGGAGCAGTAAACTTTATTACAACAACAACTAATATACGATCAAATAGTATATCTCTAGATCAAACACCATTATTTGTTTGATCAGTAGCAATCACAGCATTATTATTACTGTTATCATTACCAGTACTAGCAGGAGCAATTACAATATTATTAACAGATCGAAACCTTAATACATCATTTTTCGATCCAGCAGGAGGTGGAGATCCAATTCTATATCAACATTTATTCTGATTCTTTGGACATCCAGAAGTATACATTTTAATCCTACCAGGATTTGGAATTATTTCCCACATTGTTTGTCAAGAAAGTGGAAAAATTGAATCATTTGGAAATTTAGGTATAATTTATGCAATACTATCAATTGGATTAATAGGATTTATTGTATGAGCACATCATATATTCACAGTAGGAATAGACGTTGATACACGGGCATACTTTACATCAGCAACAATAATTATTGCAGTCCCAACAGGAATTAAGGTATTCAGATGAATAGCAACATTATACGGAACAAAATTTAAATTTAATCCTCCATTATTATGAGCTTTAGGATTCATTTTTCTATTCACAATAGGAGGTTTAACAGGATTAGTATTAGCTAATTCATCGCTAGATATTGTTTTACATGATACTTATTATGTTGTAGCACACTTCCATTATGTTCTATCAATAGGAGCAGTATTTGCAATTATAGGAGGAATTATCCAATGATACCCATTATTTACAGGATTAACCATAAACAATAAATGACTAAAAATCCAATTCACAATTATATTCTTTGGAGTAAACCTAACATTCTTCCCTCAACACTTTCTAGGTTTAGCAGGAATACCACGACGCTATTCTGATTATCCAGATGCTTATACATCATGAAATGTTATTTCTAGTATTGGATCAACTATTTCAATTATAAGAATCATTATATTTATCATAATTATATGAGAAAGAATAATTAAAAATCGAATAATTATTTTCAGAATAAATATAAGAAGATCAACAGAGTGATTACAAAATAATCCTCCTGCAGAACATAGATATTCAGAATTACCATTAATTAATAAATTCTAATATGGCAGATTAATGCACTAGATTTAAGCTCTAAAGATAAAGATTTAACCTTTTATTAGAATTTATTAATGGCAACACGATCAAATTTATCATTACAAGATAGAGCTTCTCCTTTAATAGAACAATTATCATTCTTTCATGATCACACTATAATTGTTCTATTATTAATTACAACAATTGTAAGATATTCACTCAGATACATATTATTAACTAATTACACAAATCGAAATATACTTAATGAACATATAATTGAAACTATCTGAACAGCTTTACCAGCTGTCACACTAATTTTTATTGCAATACCATCTCTACGACTATTATATTTACTTGATGATTCATCTAATGCCTTAATAACAATTAAAACAATTGGACGACAATGATATTGAAGTTATGAATATTCAGACTTTATTAATTTAGAATTTGACACTTATATAACACCAGAAAAAGACTTAGAAATAAATGAATTTCGACTCCTAGACGTTGATAATCGAACAATTTTACCAATAAATACAGAAATTCGAGTATTAACTAGAGCATCAGATGTTCTACACTCATGAACCATCCCAGCTTTAGGTATTAAAATTGATGCAACACCTGGACGACTAAATCAAGGAATATTTTTAATTAACCGTCCAGGTCTATTTTTTGGGCAATGTTCAGAAATCTGTGGAGCAAATCATAGATTTATACCAATTGTAATTGAAAGAACATCAGTAAAATTATTTATTAAATGATTATCTAATATAATCTAAGGAGTTAGTTAAAATATAACATTAGAATGTCAATCTAAAATAACTAAATATTAGTGCACCTTGAAACATCAGATGACTGAAAGTAAGTAATGGTCTCTTAAACCAAAATATAGTAAGTTAACATTTACTTCTGATGGGGAATAATATTACACCAAATCCCTCAAATATCACCTATAATATGATTTTCACTATTTATTATATTTTCAATTACAATAATTATATTTAATCAAATAAATTTTTTCTCCTATAAACCAGTAAAAATTAAAAGAATTAAAAAAATAATAAAAAAAAATAACATAAACTGAAAATGATAACAAACTTATTTTCAACATTTGATCCATCAACTAATATTTTTAATATATCATTAAACTGAACTAGTACATTTTTAGGACTATTATTAATTCCATCAATATTTTGATTAATACCATCACGAATTAATATTTTATGAAATAAATTAATACTAATCCTAAATAATGAATTTAAAACCTTATTAGGACAAAAATCCTTTCAAGGATCAACATTTATTTTCATTTCAATTTTTATTATAATATTATTCAATAATTTTATAGGTCTATTCCCATACATTTTTACAAGAACAAGACACATAACATTAACATTTTCAATTGCATTACCAATATGAGTAAGATTTATACTATTTGGTTGAATTAATAACACAAATTATATATTCACCCATCTTGTCCCTCAAGGAACACCAAATGCATTAATATCATTTATGGTTTTAATTGAAACAATTAGAAATATCATTCGTCCAGGAACATTAGCAGTACGACTAGCTGCAAATATAATTGCTGGACATTTACTACTTACATTACTAGGGAATACAGGACCATCATTAACAATAACAACTATCTATATCTTAATTATTGTACAAATATTATTATTAGTTTTAGAATCAGCAATAGCAATAATTCAAGCATATGTATTTTCAATTCTAAGAACATTATATTCAAGAGAAACTTATTAAACTTATGTTAACAAATAACTCAAATCACCCATTTCATATAGTAGATTATAGACCATGACCATTAGTAGGATCAATTGGAACAATAGTTATACTTATAGGATTAGCTAAATGATTTCATATATATAATATTAACCTCCTCATAATTGGAATAATAATTACAATCCTTACAATAATTCAATGATGACGAGATGTAATTCGAGAAAGAACTTTTCAAGGACTACATACAAAGCTTGTTTCAATAGGAATACGATGAGGAATAATTCTATTTATTGTATCAGAAGTATTATTTTTTATTTCATACTTTTGAGCATTTTTTAATAGTAGATTATCACCAACTATTGAACTAGGAATAATATGACCACCAATAGGAATTCAATCATTCAATCCAATACATATCCCACTACTTAATACAGCAATTCTTCTTGCCTCAGGAGTTACAGTAACATGAGCACATCACAGAATTATAGAATCCAATCACTCTCAAGCAACTCAAGGATTATTCTTTACAGTCTTATTAGGAGTATACTTTACAATATTACAAATATATGAATATTGAGAAGCATCCTTTACTATTGCTGATGCAGTATATGGATCAACATTCTTTGTTGCAACAGGATTCCATGGTTTACATGTAATTATTGGTACACTATTTTTATTTACATGCTTTATTCGACACTTAATAAATCAATTCTCACCAAGTCATCACTTTGGATTTGAAGCAGCAGCATGATATTGACATTTTGTAGATGTAGTTTGATTATTTTTATATTTATCAATCTACTGATGAGGTAGATAAAATATTTTTCTAGTATATTTAGTACATTTGACTTCCAATCAAAAAGATTAATTCATATTAAGAAAAATAATTATAATTTTAATAATAAGAATTTCAATTAGATTCATTTTACCAATAATAGTTATAATAATTGCAACAACCCTATCAAAAAAGTCAATTAATGACCGAGAAAAAAGATCACCATTTGAATGTGGATTTGATCCAAAAAGATCAGCACGTATACCATTCTCATTACAATTCTTTCTAATTGCAGTTATTTTTTTAATTTTTGATGTAGAAATTGTAATAATTTTACCAATTGTAATTATTTTTAAAACATCAAACATTAGAATATGAATAATAGCAACAACAATTTTTATTATAATCCTTTTAATAGGATTATACTATGAATGAAATCAAGGAGCTCTTAAATGAGCAAATTAGGGTTGTAGTTAAATATAACATTTGGTTTGCAACCAAAAAGTATTGAATTGTCAATCAACCTTAAATCTAAATAAGAAGCGAAATATTGCAATCAGTTTCGACCTGATATTATGGCATAATATGCCCTTATTTATTAATTGAAGCCAAAATAGAGGCATATTACTGTTAATAATATTATTGAACATAAGTTCCAATTAAGGAAATGTAAAGATAATATAAAAGCTGCTAACTTTTTATAATAGCGGTTAAACTCCGTTAACATTTCTTTAATTTATATAGTTTAATAAAACATTACATTTTCACTGTAAAAATAATATAAAAATATTTATAAATACCTAAAAATAAAATTATTTCCCCAACATCTTCAATGTTATACTCTATTATAAGCTATCTAGGTAATAAATAATAAAAAACATAAATAAAATTAATATTCAAAAAATAAAAGTCAATAAATAAATCCTAAAATTAGAATTACACAAAGATTGAAGATAATCAATTAAATATAAAAAAAATGAATACAAACCCTGACCTCCTAATATTTCACCCCATCCATAATCAAAAGACTTTAATAAACTATAACCAAATCCTAAAGGTACATATCTAATAAACTTAGTAGAAAGAAAAGGTATAAATCATATAGAACCAACAAATCTAACAAAAGATATAAAATTTAAAGAAAATAAACCAAAGAAGTAATTAAAATCGGAAATTAAATAACCAAAATAAAATCCTAAAACAACCACAAATAAAGTTAAAACCTTTAAATATCAAGGTAAAATAATTACATAAGGAATAGGAAAAATTAGTCAAGACAAAAATCTTCCACCAAAAACAGCAACAAATAATAAACCAATTATACCAAAAGAAATAAAATAACTTTTATCATCAAAGTAATAACTAGAATAAAAATTATTATTAACTAACATTGAATAATAAAATAAACGAAAAGAATAAGAAGCTGTTAAACCAGTAGAAAGAAAAAACAATAAAAAAATTAAAGAATTAATTCAACTTAAAGAAACAACCTCAAGAATTAAATCCTTTGAATAAAAACCAACCAAAAAAGGTATACCACATAAAGACAATCTAGAAACATTAAAACATGTCGAAGTTAAAGGTATAAAATTGACAATTGAACCTATAAAACGAATATCTTGACAATCCCTTAAATTATGGATTATTGAACCTGCACACATAAATAATAATGCCTTAAACAAAGCATGAGTTAACAAATGAAAAAAAGCAAGTCCACAATCACCTATAGACAAAATTCTCATTATTAAACCAAGTTGACTTAAAGCAGAAAGAGCAATAATTTTCTTTAAATCAAATTCTAAATTAGCTCCAAGACCCGCCATAAACATTGTTCTACAACCAATCAGTAATAAAAACCAACCATAACTATATGTTATTAATATTGGTCTAAAACGAATTAATAAATTAACACCAGCAGTAACAAGAGTAGATGAATGAACCAAAGAAGAAACAGGTGTTGGAGCTGCTATAGCAGCAGGAAGCCATGAAGAAAAAGGAATCTGAGCTCTCCTAGTTATAGAAGCAATAATAATTAATATAGTAATAATCCTTATCTCAAAAGAATCAAAAATAAAGTAATAATAATTAATATAATTTCAACTCCCAAAATTTAATATTCAAGCAATAGAAATTAAAATACAAACATCCCCAATACGATTAGATAAAGCAGTTAATATTCCAGCATTATAAGACTTTACATTTTGATAATAAATAACTAAACAATAAGAAACTAAACCCAAACCATCCCAACCTAATAAAATTCTAATTAAATTTGGACTAATAATTAAAAGAACCATTGAAAAGATAAATATCAAAACAAGAATAATAAAACGATTAATATTCCTTTCATTATATATATAATCGTTTCTATAATAAATAACCAAAGAAGAAATATATATAACAAAGGATATAAAAATTAAAGATATTCAATCAAAAATAAAAGTCATAATTACTATAGAACCATTTAAACTAAAAATCTCTCATTCAATAAAAACTCTATAATCAAATATCAAGTAATAAATACTAATTAAAAAAGTAAAAGTTCTAAATATAAATAAAACAACAAATCTCAATGAACAAATAGAAAATAAATACACGACCTAAGATGAAAACTCATATCATTGATTCCACAAAACAATATTTTATATTAAAATACTTAAGCCATTAAAAATAAAAATACTCACTCTTTAAACACAAAATATTTAAGGGGAATCAATGCAAAAATAAAAGATGGTATTCACGAAAGTATCCTAAAGAACAAGTATAAATACCAGAATAATAAAAACCATGTTGAGAATAAGAATATATATATAATGTATAAACAGCACTAAAAAAAGATAAAAAAATCAATAATAAAAACATATAAGGAGACCATGAAATAATTCTATTTAATAATCTAAATTCACCAAACAAATTTAAAGAAGGAGGAGCAGCTATATTTGAAGATCTTAAAAGAAATCATCAAAAAGATATTGTAGGCATCAAATTAATTATACCCTTATTAATTAATAATCTTCGTCTACCTAAACGCTCATAAATAATATTTGATAAACAAAACAAACCAGAAGAACATAAACCATGTCCAACCATTAAAGACAAAGAACCCATAAAACCTCATCAATTTATAGTTATTAAACCACCAATTACTATACTTATATGAGCAACAGATGAGTAAGCAATTAAAGACTTTAAATCAACCTGACGAATACAAATAAATCTAACAATAACACCACCAAACAAACTTAAAGACAATCAAAAATAATTAAAACTTAACCCTAAAAAAGAAATAATTTTTATAACACGAAAAATACCATACCCACCTAACTTTAATAACACCCCAGCAAGAATTATTCTACCAGAAATTGGAGCCTCTACATGAGCCCTAGGAAGCCAAAGATGAAATAAAAATATGGGTATCCTAACTAAAAAAGCAAACAAAATAAAAACATAAAATATAAAATAAAAAGAACCACAATCAAATAATAATGGAAAATAAAGAGTATTAAAAATATTATTAATCTTAAATAAAACTAATAATAAAGGTAATCTAGCAACCAAAGTATAAAAAATTAAATAAATACCAGCTTGTAAACGCTCAGGTTGATATCCTCAACCCAAAATTAATAATATAGTAGGGATTAATCTAGATTCAAAAAAAATATAAAAAGATAATAAACTTAAACTAGAAAAAGAACAATATAAAGTAACCAATAACAGTAAAACAAGAAAAATAAAAAAATTAGAATGATAAGAAAATAAATAAACTGATCTTCTTGCTGTAATTATTAAAGAAACAATTCAAAAACTTAATAAAATCAACATAAAAGAAAAATAATCAATACCAAAAAAATAACCAATTATATTTAAATCAGAATAAGAATAAACAGAAAATATAAAAATAAAACTTAATAAAAATATTAAAGAATGAACCAACCATCAACAATTTTCCAATAAACCAATAGGGATCAAAAAACATAATATTAACAAATACTTTAACATAAACACAAGAAAAAAGAATTAAAAAAATCATTTCCATGAGAACGAACTATAGAAACCAAAATAGAAAGACCCAAAGCACCTTCACAAACAGAAAAAACTAAGAATACAATAGGAAAAAAATAATCATAATCAAATTCCATTAAAAAAACAATAATCAATATAAATAAAGAAAGAACAATATATTCCAATCTCAACAAAACTATTAATAAATATTTTCGCTTTGAAGAAAAAACATAAACACCAGAAATATAAATTAATAAAGAAGTTAAAACACTAAACATAAACATTAGTTTTAATAGTTTAATAAAAACACTGGTTTTGTAAACCAAAATTAAGAAAACACTTTTAAAGCTTCAAGGGTAGAAAATTTTTCTATCATTGATCCCCAAAATCAACATTTTAATAAACTAACCCTTGAAATGTTTAAAATACTAATTATAAGAATATCAAATATACTAAATATTAATTTTATTAATATAAACCATCCAATATTACTAATAATTATAATTATTATTCAAACTCTATTAATTGGAGTAATAACAGGATTAATGATAGAAAGATTTTGACTATCATACATTCTATTCTTAACTTTTATTGGAGGAATAATAGTTTTATTTATTTATATTACAAGAATTTCATCAAATGAAATATTTAATATTAAATCCATAAGAATAATTTTCATTATAATTACAATATTGATTATAATAATTGTAATTTATAGTACAGAAAAAATTTTATTTACAGAAATAATTAAAAGCACAGAAACAATAAATATAAAATACACAATAAATTTCCAAGAAATAACAATATCTTTAACAAAACTATATAATAACCCCACACTTATTATTACAATCATGATAATAATCTATTTATTTATGGCATTACTAGCAGTAGTAAAAATTAATAACATCAACAAAGGTCCTATCCGTAAAATAAAATAATAAACTAATGAATAAACCCTTACGATTAAAACACCCAATAATTAAAATTATTAATAACTCATTAATTGATTTACCAGCACCAACAAATATTTCATTCTGGTGAAATCTAGGATCACTATTAGGTCTATGTTTAATAATTCAAATCATAACAGGATTATTTTTAACTATACATTATACACCTAATATTGAAAGAGCATTCAGAAGTGTAATTCACATTTGCCGAGATGTAAATAATGGTTGAATAATTCGAACAATACATGCAAATGGAGCATCAATATTCTTTATTTGTATGTACCTACATGTAGGACGAGGAATTTATTATGGATCCTATATATATATAAATACATGAATAACAGGAACAATAATTTTGTTCTTAATTATAGCAACAGCATTTATAGGTTATGTATTACCTTGAGGACAAATATCATTTTGAGGAGCAACAGTAATTACAAACTTATTATCAGCCATCCCCTACATTGGAACAGATATTGTTCAATGAGTATGAGGAGGATTTGCAGTTGATAACGCAACACTTAATCGATTTTATACATTCCATTTTATATTACCATTTATTATTATAGCAATAGTAATAATACATTTATTTTTTCTTCATCAAACAGGATCTAATAATCCAACTGGATTAAACAGAAATATTGATAAAATCCCATTTCATCCATACTTTACATACAAAGACTCAATTACATTTATTATTACAATTATAATCCTAATAATACTATGCCTTATTAATCCATATATATTAGGAGATCCAGACAACTTTGTACCAGCCAACCCTTTAGTTACACCTATTCACATTCAACCAGAATGATATTTTCTATTTGCATATGCAATTTTACGATCTATCCCTAATAAATTAGGTGGTGTTATTGCACTACTTCTATCAATTAGAATTCTTATAATTATACCATTCTATAATAAAACTAAATTTCGAGGAATTCAATTCTATCCAATTAATCAAATTATATTCTGAATTATAATAATTGTAGTTTGTTTATTAACATGAATTGGAAAACGACCAGTAGAAGAACCTTATATTATAACAGGGCAAATTCTAACAATTATTTACTTCTCATATTTCTTAATTAACATTCACATTGCAAAAATATGAGATACACTAATTAAAAAATAAGTTAATTAGCTTAAGAAAAGTATATGTTTTGAAAACATAAGATTAGAAGTTTAATTCCTCTATTAACTTTTATTTACTTAAAAAATTTAATTAACTAATTAAAAACATAACCTTTAAACCAATAAAAAACAATAAAAAGTTTAGTGATAAAGGTAAAAAACTCCTTCAAGCCAAATATATAAGTTTATCATATCGAAAACGTGGTAAAGTACCACGAACTCAAATAAAAAGAAAAGAAACAAAAGAAATCTTAATAAAAAATAAAAATGAATAAAAATCACCACCTAAAAAAACTAATGAAAATAACATTCTCATAAAAATAATTCTAGCATATTCAGCTAAAAAAATTAAAGTAAATCCACCAGCCCCATACTCAATATTAAACCCAGAAACCAACTCAGACTCACCTTCAGCAAAATCAAAAGGAGTCCGATTGGTTTCTGCTAAAGAAGAAGCAAAGAAAGCTAAAGATAAAGGGAAACAGAAAACAATAAATCAACAATAAATTTGTAAATTTATAAAATTAAAAACATCAAATCTATCAATAAGTAAAATTAAAGAAAGTAAAATTAAAGCTAGTCTAACTTCATAAGAAATAGTTTGAGCAACAGAACGTAAAGAACCTAATAATGAATAATTAGAATTAGATGATCAACCTGCAATTATTAAAGTATAAACTCTCACTCTAGTACAGCAGAGAAAAAATAAAAATCCATAAGGAAAAGAACATATATAAGTTATATAAGGGAAAATAGATCAAATAAACAACGAAATCATTAAATTAAAAACTGGGGAAAAATAATATATAAAATAATTTGATATAAAAGGAATAGGCTGTTCCTTACAAACTAATTTAATAGCATCACTAAAAGGCTGAGGAATACCTAATATACCAACTTTATTTGGACCTTTACGAATCTGAATATAACCTAATACCCTTCGTTCTAACAAAGTTAAAAAAGCCACTCTAATTAAAACACAAATAATTAAAAGGAAAAAATTTAAAATAAATATAAGTAAATCATATATCATCAATACTATTTGTAGAAAAATCTACATAAATGAATTCTAAATTCAACACATTAATCTGTCAAAATAGTAAATAATTAATTTTGATCAATAAATAAAAATTATTTTAATCATATGGTCCTCTCGTACTAATATGAATATTATAATTCTTAGGATAGAAACCGACCTGGCTCACACCGGTCTGAACTCAGATCATGTAAGAATTTAAAGGTCGAACAGACCTAATTATTAAGCTACTACACCTAAAATTAATCTTAATCCAACATCGAGGTCGCAATCCATTTTGTCGATATGAACTCTCAAAAATGATTACGCTGTTATCCCTAAGGTAACTTAATCTTATAATCACAAATTATGGATCAAATGAACATAAATCAATGATTTAATAATGAAGAGTTTAATTATTCTTCATGTCACCCCAACCAAATAGTAAAAAATTACATAGAAAGATAATCTAAAATAATATAAAATTTATAAATATTAAACTCTATAGGGTCTTCTCGTCCTAAAGAAGTATTTAAGCCTTTTAACTTAAAAGTTAAATTCTAAAATTTATTAAGAGACAGTTAATTTCTCGTCAAACCATTCATTCAAGCCTCTAATTAAGAAACTAATGATTATGCTACCTTTGCACGGTCAAAATACCGCGGCTCTTTAAATTTACTCAGTGAGCAGGCCAGACTTAAAAATATTATCAAGAAGCCATGTTTTTGATAAACAGGCGGAAATTAATTTTGCCTAGTTCCTTATAATAAATTAACAATTCATTTTCTTAAACAAAATAAATATACTAATTACATCACTATTACAAAAATTAAAAAATTAAATTTATTATCTTAATAAAAAACCTAAAATCATTATAAAATCATTAATTTTAAAATGAACTAAAACGTAATCAAAAAATAGCTGGTCTTAAGCTTATTATTATATTTTATATAAAATAATGAACTTATAGGAATTTAACTTCAAAGCTTATCCCTTAAAGAATAAATAAATTAATATTATAAATTTAAAATTAAATTCTAAACATCAATTATAAAAAATTAAATTTTTTCTTAAGAAACTAAATATCTTAGGAAACGACTAACATATCATTTCTACAAATAAATAAATGATATTTATGAAACAATAACCATCATTCACTTGTAAATCAACCTAAATTGAGATTAATTAATTCAAATCAAAATTTTGATAAACCCTGATACAAAAGGTACAAAAAATAAAATTTACTTACCTAAATTTTAAAAATAATTAATAATTCAATTACATTACTAATAAACTATAACAATAAATAATCAATTCCATAAAAAATACTAAGACAAAAAACAACAAAATTACTTTTATTAAATAAAACGAATCACAAAAAATAAAAATAATTTAATAAATTAATCAAAACATCCTGAATTGCACAGAAAAAAAATCAGTGTAAATGATATACTTTACTATAAAGCTGTGTCTTGATTTAAACTTACTAGATACACTTTCCAGTACATCTACTATGTTACGACTTATCTCATATTAATTGATAATAAATTAGATAATAATCAATAATGAGAGTGACGGGCGATGTGTACACATTTCAGAGCCAATATCAATTAAATTAAATAAATTAAATTACTATCAAATCCACCTTCATTAGAATATTCCAAAACCATAATCCATAATAAAAAAATTTATTGTAACCCATCATACACTTAACTATAAGCTGCACCTTGACCTGAGATAATTTTTAATGAAAAAACAGGAAAATTATAACTCCAAAAAGATTTTCCGATAACGGAGATATACAAACAAATAAATTAAGTAAAGTTAATTGTGTACTATCAATTACGAAACAGGTTCCTCTGAATGGAATGAAATACCGCCAAATTCTTTGAGTTTAAAGACCTTAACTAATACTACCCAGGCAATTTAAATTAACACTTAAAATAATAGGGTATCTAATCCTAGTTTATCTCTTAAGTTTCACAGGTTCATAATAAAGAGTTATACTAAAAAATGAAATTTCACCCAATAAAATCAAAATAAAACTCAAATATACTAATAACTATATTAACCAAAAATATTCAATTGCACTAATCGTGTAACCGCGGCTGCTGGCACGAAATTTACCAGTACTTCATCAATTACTAATTCCAAAATAACTTGATAATTAAATTTAATTACTACAAAATAGAACATTTAGTAAAAACAAAACTTATATGTAATATAAAGAAATAATGAATTAACAAGCAAGAATAAAACTTTAAGATTATGGAAGGAACAGATACACTAAAAATAAATTTCTTAAAATATTAAACAAATAAGGTATTTAGAACTCTAAATGAAAATTTATAAGTAAAAATTAATAAAAATTAGAATAATTAACCCACTGGTGTACAACAAAAACTTCTATATTATATATTATAAAGATAAGCATGGTATCTGTATTGCATTAAATGGTTTTTATTATCTTCTTTATTATTTAATCTTTCTTTTCACTTATAAATAAAGGAAGATTAAATAATATAAATAATTTAACCCTATACAATATGTAATTTAACATTATCTTAAATAATATGCAATTAAATCCATTATATTAATACATATGTAATTATATTATATTATAATATTAATTTAAATATATGTTAATATAATATAACTATTTATTTATAATTAATATTCTATTAGAATAATATTAAATATGTTAATTGTATTGATTATATCTAATAATCTTAATGTAATATATTTAATTACATTAGTCTAAATATTTTATTATATAATCATTTCTTTTGCTTTAAAAATATAAGTAGCTATAATCCTCGGTAAATATATGCATACAAATAGGTTATTAATAATAATAAAATACTACTGATAATGATATATTCAATTAGATATAGTATATTAAAATAAATTATTTATATTAATATTAATATATCTATTAATTATTATACTAATAATATACTAATACATATTAGTATAATATAACTATTTATTTATAATTAATATTCTATTAGAATAATATTAAATATGTTAATTGTATTGATTATATCTAATAATCTTAATGTAATATATTTAATTACATTAGTCTAAATATTTTATTATATAATCATTTCTTTTGCCTTAAAAATATAAGTAGCTATAATCCTCGGTAAATATATGCATACAAATAGGTTATTAATAATAATAAAATACTACTGATAATGATATATTCAATTAGATGTAATGTATAGAAATAAATTATTTATATTAATAAACGCAAAATAGGTAAGAAAAAACCTAATAATTAATCAAAATTTTCCAATTTTAAAACAAAACCTATATATTTGATTTTTCAAATAGGAACTTTAAATTTATATATAAAATAACAAAAAATGAAAAAAA